AGTTCTTCTTTCCTTTTTTTTTTGAAATCGAGTCAAAAAAATATTTGAGTTAGTGAGTTAGAAGGTATGAACTACCCGGGGATTGTTGCAAGAACCCTATAAAAAAAAAAGAGTTTCCTCGGACTACGAAGGGGAAGCGGAGCGGTATGCTAACTCCTCAATTTATAAATCAGCCCTTCCCGTAGGTTATTTTCTCAACGAATAAGGACTTATAGAAGTGACATGCTCGTCCAATTTGAAAAAGCATAAGGCAATAAAAGAGGAAAAATACAAATACATACTTTGCTTATTTCGCAAATTTAAACAAAAGGATTCGCAAATAAAAGTGCTAATGCTACAACCAACCCATAAATCGTTAAAGCTTCCATAAAAGCTAGACTAAGCAAGAGAGTACCTCGTATCTTTCCCTCTGCCTCGGGCTGTCTTGCGATACCCTCTACGGCTTGACCCGCAGCAGTCCCTTGACCAACCCCAGGTCCGATAGAAGCAAGCCCTACGGCCAGTCCAGCAGCAATAACGGAAGCAGCAGAAATCAGTGGATTCATGATAAGTTCCTCATACCAAAAAAAAAAAAAAAAAGAAATAGTTAATGATACAATCAACCATAGTTAATGATACAATCAACCAATGAATTATGACTTAATTAGTCCATCGATAAGATTCATCTAACTAAGAACTTCGAATTTAAGTAAGAATATTCTATATTCAGATTTTTTCATTTCTATACACAGAGTCTTTGTGAATCCATAGAACTCTCGTTCTTACATTTCTTGGTTACTAACTGTTATTTCAATTTTTCCATCTTTTTCTTGATTTCATCTCATTATTCATCCAATTCGCAGCCACAAGAATCGAAAGGGCTTCTATTGAAACCCCTACACGACAGTAGGGCAAATGAAATATATCTTTAGTTCATATATATATATATAACCAGCCAATATCTACTATTACATATACGCGTCTTTCTTCCATAGCGCAAACCATTCAATTCAATCGGATTCGAGAATCCATCTATTTTTTTAGCAATCCCTTTTCTTTGCTTTTTGTAAATTCTTTTCTCCTTTGCAGTTTCTTTATCATTATTCCAACCGAATACAATCGAAATAAACAAATTTAGTAGAATTGTTTCTCCTGTTTTTTATTTAATCGCGCGTCGTAAACATATATTTCAAATTGTGATTTGAATAAGAAGATTGGCTGGCCGATAGAAAAGTAAATCTTCATCAAGGAAAGGTAGGATAGTAAGTGAACGAAAGACTCATTTTAGGAAAAAGATCTTTTGGATCTCTTTCCTTTTCCTTTTTTGTTTTTACAACTCTTGAATATCGTAATCTTTGATTTTTTTGTTCCCATTTTTTTCTTTCATTTTCATATAGAAATTGAAAGTCTTTTCTATTTCTATTCCTTAAGTAAATCGTCGTAAACTACACATACATTGCTCATTGCTTTGCGCTAATCGAAAAATAAAACTATTTCAATGATGACCCTCCATGGATTCCCCTATATAAGCCGCGGCTAAAGTTGCAAAAATAAGAGCTTGAATACCACTTGTAAATAATCCAAGGAACATAACAGGGATAGGAACCACTGAAGGTACTAAAGAAACAAGAACAACAACTACTAATTCATCTGCTAAGATATTCCCGAAAAGTCGAAAACTAAGTGACAGGGGTTTTGTAAAATCTTCTAGGATGTTAATGGGTAAAAGGATTGGAGTTGGTTGAATATATTTCCCGAAATAACTTAATCCCTTTTTGGTAAGACCCGCGTAGAAATATGCCACCGACGTGAGTAAAGCCAAAGCAGCAGTAGTATTTATATCATTCGTGGGTGCGGCTAACTCTCCATGAGGTAATTCTATGATTTTCCAAGGTAAAAGAGCTCCTGCCCAATTTGAAACAAAAATAAATAGAAAGAGAGTTCCAATAAAAGGAACCCAAGGACCATATTCTTCTCCAATTTGGGTTTTACTCACATCTCGAATGAATTCAAGAACGTATTCGAAAAAATTCTGACTCCCGGTCGGAATTATTTGTGGGTTCCGAACAGCTATAGTAGCTGAACCTAATAAGATAACAATTACAAGCCAAGAAGTAATAAGGACTTGGCCGTGGACTTGGAAATCCCCTATTTGCCAATAGAAATGTTGGCCTACTTCCACACCAGATATATCGTATAGTGTGTTGATGGAACATGATAGCACATTCATATTGCCCTCTGGAAAAATGGAATTAAAAAAAAAATTATTTTGATTCAACCATTTATTTGTCTACTTGAATTGGATCTTTTGAATATCAACTAATATTTTGAATACTAACTAATCACATAATATCTCCTTTTATCCGTTTATCAAAATCCATAAATAAAAAAGAATAAAAACTAACAAATAAATAAACAAATAATAACTAAATAAACAAATAATAACCGATTCGATCGGATTTTCGAAAAAAAAGTTATTTATCTTATTATTAATCAAGGATTTCTTATATAGCTAGAACGGCCTTCGCAAATTGCGAATACTAATTTGTTAAGAATTAAGCGAATTGAAGCTATAGCATCATCATTCGCTGGAATCGAAATATCTGCAAGATCGGGGTCACAATTTGTATCGATTAAAGAAATTGTTGGAATTCCCAAAGTAATACACTCTCGCAGGGCCGTATATTCTTCGTGCTGATCGACAATAATTACAATATCAGGTAACCCTGCCATATATTTAATCCCGCCTAGATATGTTTGCAAGCGAGATAATTGTCTTTTCACCACAGCCGCATCTCTTTTCGGCAAGCGGTTGAGTCTTCCCGTTTTTTGTTCCATTCTTAAGTCCCTGAACTTATGAAGTCTCGTTTCTGTAGTCGACCAATTTGTTAACATCCCACCAAGCCATTTTTTATTAACACAATGACACCGCGCCTTTGTTGCAGCCCGTGCTACTGAATCGGTTGCCTTATTTTTGGTACCAACAATCAAGAACTGTTTTCCTCTACTTGCTGCATCAAAAACTAAATCACAGGCTTCGGATAAAAAACGAGCAGTTCTAGTAAGATTTGTAATATGAATACCCTTACGCTTTGCAGAGATATAAGGTGCCATTTTAGGATTCCATTTCCTAGTACCATGGCCAAAATGCACTCCTGCCTCCAGCATCTCTTCCAAGTTAATGTTCCAATATCTTCTTGTCATTTCTCCCTCCCTTCAGAAAAAAAAGAGATGAGGAACGCCGAACTGAAAAAAAAAAAAGAAATAATTGTTCCAGTGGAACCTTCTCTTCTATTGTAGATTGACCTGTAGATAGTAGATAGACGCCCAAGCCATTAGTCTTTTCTATTGCTTACTATTTTGATTACCAAATCAAATAAATGCACCAAATACATATACAGATAGTCAAAGTCAAAAAGAGGAACTCGCTTTTAAGAATCATTAAATTCTAGAAATGATAGTTCCGTTCTATGATGAAAGTTCTTTGAAAGATGAAAGAAAAGAATCAAATAATTTTCTGTGGTGAAACAGAATATCTCTCATTTCCCCGTCGAATCGATTGTTTTTTTTTGTTTCCAAAAGCAAAGGGTTTTTCTTATATTGTTGTGAAGGGGGCACGAATCTTTTCAATCCGGTACCAACAGGTACCATACCCCCAAAAACAACGTTTTCTTTCAGGCCCTTCAACCAATCGATCCGATCCCGAAGAGCCGCTTTTGCTAAGACTCGAGCAGTTTCTTGAAAACTCGCTTCAGATATAAAACTTTGCGTATTGAGAGATGCTTTTGTTATTCCCAATAAGAGGGCTCGGTAACAAACCGCTTCTTCCAACGCGCGCCCCATTCGCTCCGCTCGCAACAATCCAATTAGTTCTCCAGGTGAAAAAACATTAGACATTCCATCTTCTGAAACCAACACTTTTGATGTTATTTGACGTACAATAATTTCTATATGCCTATTATGAATCTGCACCCCTTGGGACCGATAAACCTTTTGGATCTTATTAAGCAAAGAGATACGACTTTGCACTATAGTTAGCTCAGCACCAATCAAGAATCCCCACGGCATTCCAAGAATTTTTGTTATATGGTTGTTCCAACCCTCAACTCTCTTTTCTAGATTCATTGATATTGAATCAACCGAACGCACTTCTAATACCTGTTCTACTTTTGGAAGCCCCTGGGTTATATCACCAGATCTCGATTTTTCATATAGAAATGTAATTAAAGTATCTCCTTGGTACAGAATTTCCCCGTAATGGCCGTGAACAGTTGCTCCTGGAGTAGCCAAGTAAGGTTTAGCTGATCGTATTACTACAGAGTCAACTTGAACAAGTATAACTTGACCCGATTTTAGGTGGGGTGCACTTTTGACTATACATATATTTTCACAAATAAGCTGACCAAGACTCATTTTTGTAGAGGTTTCTTGACAAGAATTGAGATGGGGAAAACCCCAATTCAAATTCAAAATAATGGTACTGCACGGATCCGGATTCGAAGTTTGTTCATTTTCATCTAGTAAAAAATAGTTAATTACTCGAAAAATCCGTTTTAAATTGTCAAGTTGCAAATACTTATTTACTAAGATCTGATTATGAGTTATTAAATGGTAAAACGAATAAACATTTGCAAGTTGAAAAGATGTTCCTAAAGGCCCCAGCGAATTCTTAATTGGAATTCGAGGATCTTTTGTAATTTTAATTGATTCTTTTATCAAATTGTGATATTTTACATCAGTGAATGAATCCATTCGAAAACAATTGGATGATGACAAAATTATCAACGGCTGGAATCCCTTCTTTCTATTCAACATTGTATGAATAGTTTTTTGATTTTGATTAAGGGATTGCTGAATTCTTACTCTGGAATAAATAGAAAAAAACGGATTGATATTAGCGCAACCCGATCCATTAGCAGAGAGGAACCCTGAGCCCGACGGATCATTTCTTTTTCCGATATATGAAATAGTGGATTTCACCAAATCAATTCTTAGAAAATGTCGAATCAAAGTATTTGCCC